TTTCCATTAGAAATATTAGCATTGAGATTTAACTATATGTTCTCAATCGAGATTTTTAGGCCACTTTTGGGTGTAAAAATGTGATGTTATTTATTCATATGTTATATATAACACGTGATGACATGAGCTAATCTTACCAAAATTCGTTAACTCTGATGCGCTTGGTCGAGCTTTACTTGGTTTAGGGGTTTGACAAGAATAACAGGATTTGCCGAGCGTAGGGGGTAGGGGGGTTTAACGCGCGAAAACCAAAAGGGGGCATATAGTATAAGTCTGTGTTAGATAAGGATGTATTATGCACTTGAGATAAACATATGTAATTCTTAAATTATGTATAATATCATTCATAATTATACTCACAATCAAGTAAAAATGTTCAACCTTAATTTAACATTTTAGGGTGCATTCTGAAATGTGAGTGAAAAGCAGACTTAAAAAAGAACCTATGCATATAAAAGAACGGGAAGCATGTGGGGTTATTGAATGTATGAATTACTCAAGTACCCGGATGCAAGTATAGATTTTTAGGGTGGGTTACCCATGCCATGTTGGTGAAAGAGAAGCCAGATGCAAGGAATAATTAATAATATACCTTATTTTCAGTGGTGTCCCTGGTTCTATCATTCATTATATGCAATTATATAAACTGGTTGGTGGTTTCTTACTACATTAATAATTATCCAGGAAATGTATGCTGTGCCGTTCAGAGTAAGATTAGGAGGACGACAGTTAGGTAGGCCAGGCACTGGCCCGGTTTAAATGAATTGAGCTGGTGTCAATAAATTTATGCTTTATGTATACCTACATTTTTAGTACTTGCTTTATGGTTAAAATAATTTAATGGTTATAATACATTAATGTACATATGCATTAATGTAATATCATGCATAGTATATACGATACCATACAGGTCAGAAAATAGTTTAATTTAGAATTCTGGCTTTGGGAGCCAGGGGTGGGAGTTAAAATCTCTCTTTTCTGGCATTAGGGAGGATTTAAACCTCCGGTCTTCGGATTACAAGACCGATGCTTTAAGCTAAGCTAATAAGGCAAGCCCATTCCATTCCTTTATTCTCTACCCAGCCTGCTAGAGGCATAAGGATTAAGAATAATGCAAAGTATAGGGCGGACGCAATTTGTCCGATGATAATAAAAGGGTGCTCAACTGGCATGCCCCCGATCCACGTCAGGATGGCCATGTCTGCGACCAGCGTCCAAAATAGGAACTGGGTGAAGGGTCGGAAGGTCAAGCCACGTTGCTTAGATGTATGGAGAATCGGTACGACTAGCAGGACCAGAATGGAGAACAGAAGGGCTAAGACCCCGCCTAGTTTATTTGGGATAGATCGTAGGATGGCATAGGCGAAGAGGAAATACCATTCGGGCTTAATATGGGGAGGGGTGACCAGTGGGTTGGCAGGGGTGAAGTTTTCTGGGTCCCCCAATAGGTTCGGGGAAAATAGGGCCAAAGATGTAAGGGCCAGGAGCATAACCACAAACCCGAGCAGGTCCTTGTAGGAAAAGTAAGGGTGGAATGTAATTTTGTCTGCGTCTGAGTTTAGGCCGGCTGGATTATTTGAACCTGTCTCGTGGAGAAATAGTAGGTGTAGAACGATTGCTGCAGCAATAACAAAGGGAAACAGGAAGTGAAACGCGAAGAAGCGTGTTAAGGTTGCGTTATGTACTGAAAACCCCCCCCAAATCCACTGCACCAGGACGTCTCCAATATAAGGTACTGCTGATAATAAATTGGTAATCACTGTAGCACCCCAGAATGATATTTGTCCCCATGGTAAAACATAGCCCACGAAGGCCGTCATCATTACTAATAGAAAAAGGACAACACCGATGTTCCAGGTCTCCTTATACAAGTAGGACCCGTAATATAATTCCCGGGCAATGTGCATATAGAGGCAGATAAAAAAGAATGATGCCCCGTTGGCATGTATATTTCGGATTAGCCAGCCGTAATTAACGTCACGGCAGATATGTGCGACTGAGGAAAAAGCTGTGGAGATATCAGATGTGTAGTGTATAGCTAGGAATAATCCTGTAAGGATTTGTGTGGCTAGGCATAACCCTAGCAGGGAGCCAAAATTCCACCATACTGAAATATTGGAGGGGGCTGGTAGGTCAACTAGTGCATGGTTGGCGATTTTAATAAGGGGGTGGGTTTTCCGTAGGCTTGCCATTAAGGGTTTTTATAGTTGAATAACAACGGTGGTTCTTCAAGTCACTGGTCTTGGTTAAAATCCAAGTAAAAATTATGACTTATCTTGTACCATTGCTGTTGATGGCTTTGATTGTAGGGCCAGTTGCTGTGGCCTCTAACCCTGCCCCCTACTTTGCTGCCTTTGGTTTGGTGGTGGCGGCTGGGGTGGGATGCGGTGTGCTCATTGGGCACGGAGGGTCTTTTTTGTCCTTGGTCCTGTTTTTGATTTATCCAGGCGGGATGCTTGTGGTGTTTGCTTACCCAGCGGCTTTGGCCGCTGAGCCATTCCCCGAGGCGTGGGGGGATCGTTCTGTAATTGGGTACGTCTTGATTTATTTGCTGGGAGTTGGAGTGGTGGTTGGTCCACTTTGGGAGAACTGGTACGAAGGGTCTTGGGTCGTAATCGATGGCTTGAAGGAGTTTCCAATATTGCGTGGGGATGTTAGTGGGGTGGCCATGATATACCCATCTGGGGGCGGCTTGTTGATTATTAGTGCGTGGGTACTCTTGCCAACCCTGTTTGTAGTACCAGAACCAACTCGGGGCCCAGGTCGGGGCGCCCTCCGGGCAGTTTAAATAGCTGTTAATAGTACAGCAAGAGTTGTCGATAATAAAAAGATGGTGAGATAGGTCTTAATTGTGCCGCGCTGAGTGTCACTGATAGTCTTGGCCATCTTTGCCTGTGCGTAAGACAACCCCTTCGGCCCCACAGTTTCAAACCAAGTCTGGTCAACCAACTGTGTTGCAATAGATTGTCCCAAGACCAGGTCCAGTTTAGGGACCAGCCGATGAACAATTGCTGGGAAATAACCCAGTATACTGGAGAAATGGTGGGGAGGGGTAGCGGGGTTAGTCTTAAATTGTTTACTAGCCAACCCGGCCAATTCAATAGCTGTTGATAAACCAGCGACTGTTGCCATAAGGGCGGCTGCCTTTGAGGCAAAGGGCATGGTTGTGATAGGAGTTTTTGAAACAAGGAAGTTTGATGTAATAATAAGTCCCGCAACAATGCTGCCCCAGGCGAGCCGTTTAATAGGGTTAATTGCCAATAAGTTGTTTTCGTTAATGGGAGATAGTGCGAGGAATCGAGGGGTACCCATGGTAACGAAAAAAACCACCCGGAAGCCATAAACGGCCGTAAAGGATGTGGCGATAAGGGTTGGGGTTGGGGCCCAGGCGTTTGGGTAAGAGGTGTCCAAGGCTTCAATAATAGCATCTTTTGAGAAGAACCCCGCCAAAAAGGGGGTACCAGCCAGTGCCAGACTACCAATAGCCATACAAGTTGATGTAAATGGGAGCATGTTTTGTAGTCCTCCCATTTTACGAATATCCTGTTCATCATTAAGACTGTGAATAATAGATCCTGAACACAAAAATAGTATGGCTTTGAAAAAGGCGTGAGTGCAGATGTGAAGGAACGCCAGCTGGGGTTGGTTCAGCCCGATGGTGACTATTATCAGCCCTAGTTGACTAGAGGTTGAAAAAGCTACAATTTTTTTGATATCGTTTTGTGTGAGTGCGCAAGCGGCTGTAAACAGAGTAGTTAAAGCCCCGAGACATAAGCAAATCGTTAGTACAGGAGCATTGTCTTCTATCAGTGGATGGAGTCGAATTAGAAGAAAAATGCCGGCAACAACTATGGTGCTGGAGTGAAGTAGGGCAGAGACTGGCGTAGGACCCTCCATGGCAGAAGGCAGCCATGGGTGCAGGCCAAACTGGGCTGATTTACCAGTAGCTGCTAGAATTAAACCGATAATTGGTAATGTTATGTCGTGTGTTTTTGAAAGGAAAAATATTTGTTGAATTTCCCACGAATTCAAGTTAATGGCAATCCAGGCCATGCTTATAATTAATCCAATATCCCCTACACGATTATATAAGACAGCCTGGAGGGCTGCTGTGTTTGCATCGGCTCGCCCATACCACCAGCCAATCAGTAGGAACGATATAATGCCGACTCCTTCCCAGCCAATAAAAAGTTGGAAGAGGTTATTGGCAGTTACGAGGATAATCATAGCCACTAAAAACAGAAGTAGATACTTGAAGAATCGTTCTATGTTAGGGTCCGAGTGTATATACCAGGATGCAAATTCAAGGATAGACCAAGTTACATAAAGGGCAATAGGTGTAACAATTAGGGAGTAATGATCAAACTTAAAGCTCACATTTATGTCAAAAATAGCCGTGTTCATCCAGTGCCAGTTAGTGACGATAGTTTCAGCTCCTTGATCTAGAAACAGAATAAGTGGCAGAAGGCTGACAAAAAATGAAGTGCTGACGGCAGTCTTAACATGGGTCGTGGCCCAGTCGGAGGTCTTGCGGGAAGGGCTGAGTGTTGTTAAGAGGGGGTAAACAAGAATTGTAATAACTAAAATCAGTGAGGATGATAAGATTAGGGTTGTTGGGTGCATAGCTTCCACTTGGATTTGCACCAAGAGTTTTTGGTTCCTAAGACCAATGGATGAGCTATTATCCTTTAGAAGCGTAAGGAGGCCATGGAGTTTAACCATGGGTATAAGTATTAGCAGTACTTAGTGCCGTCGTGGCCCCCCTCGGTGAGTAGGGGGATTTTAACCCCCATCTTTAGAATCACAATCTAATATTTTAAGTTAAACTATACTTACTAGTGGCACCAACCCCACATGAGCCCAGGCTTTGCTACCAGTAGAACTACGGGTAGAAGATGAAGCACTATTAGCAAATGTTCTCGAGTGTGGAATGGTGAAAGTCCTTTGATATGGTTTGGTGCTGGGCCTCGCTGAGTTATCAGGAATAAATATAAGGAGTAAGCCGCTGTGATTAGTGTTCCTAAGCCTGTGAGCATGATAGTCCAGGGGGACCAGTTAAATAAAGTGGTAATGATCATGATCTCCCCTATTAGATTCGGCAAAGGCGGCAATGCTAGATTTGCTAAGTTGGCAACAAACCACCAAACCGCAGTTAGCGGAAAAATTATTTGGAGGCCCCGAGCTAATATTATAGTTCGGCTATGAGTCCGTTCATATGCAGTATTAGCTAGACAGAATAATGCGGAAGATACCAATCCATGGGCAATTATTAAAATGATTGCGCCCGTGAACCCCCAGGAGGTCTGGATAAGGATGCCGCCTGCCACTAGGCCTATATGGCTCACAGATGAGTAGGCAATGAGTGACTTGAGATCTGTTTGTCGTAAACAAATTGAGCCAGTCATTAAAATGCCCCATAAGGCTAAGATAATGAAGGGGTAGGCAAGCTCTTTTGAGAGTGGGTCCAGTATAACTATTATGCGTATCATCCCATAGCCCCCCAACTTAAGTAGAACCGCTGCCAAGACTATAGAGCCTGCTACTGGTGCTTCAACATGGGCCTTTGGCAGCCAAAGGTGAACACCATAAAGTGGTATTTTTACTAAGAATGCGATCAGACATCCAGCCCACCAGATACTGTGACCCCAGGAATTAAGTGTAAGTGGCTGAGAGTATTGTAAAATTAGCATGGATAATGTCCCCGTTGTCTGTTGAAGTAAAAGGAGGGCAACCAAAAGCGGTAGTGAGCCCGCTAATGTATAAAATAAAAAATAGGTTCCGGCGTTTAAGCGTTCGGTTTGGTTTCCCCACCGGGTGATAATAATAAGCGTGGGGATGAGGGTGGCTTCAAATATAATATAAAATATGATAATCTCCGTGGCCCCAAATGCTATAATTAGGAAAGTCTGTAGGGAGGCCAAAAGTGTAATATACAGGCGCTGCCGAGTGACTGGCTCGGGGTAAACATGATTCTGGCTAGCCAGAATCATTAGTGGAAGGAGCCAACATGTGAGGACTAAGAGGGGGGTGGACAATGGGTCTGTGGCTAGGTATATGTTAGAGGTCGACCATCCAGTCTCTGATGTCCATTTTACGCAGGTAAGGCTAATAAATGCAATTAATAGGCTTTGAGCAGTTGCCGTAGGCCATAACCATTTAGGTGATGATAGCCAAATTGTTGGGAATAGCATAAGTGTCGGTATTAGTACTTTTAGCATTGTAGTAAATTAAGATTTTGAAGTCGGTCAGTCCCGTGGGTGCGGGCTGTGGCAACTAAAAGGGCTAGGCCTGCACTAGCCTCGCAGGCAGAGAAGGCTAGCAGTAGTATTGGGGCTGCAGAAAATATGGTTGATTCAAATTGTATGGCCCAGAGGGCTAGTGCAATAAATAAGGATAACATTATCCCTTCTAAACAAAGCAGTGCAGAGAGTAGGTGAGTGCGATGAAATGCTAGACCTATTAGACCTAGTATAAAAGCTGAGGTAAAGCTGAAGTGTACGGGTGTCATAAGAGGGTTATGGAATTAAACCATAATTTTCTGAGTCGAAATCAGAGGTCTTACATTGGACTAACCCTCTATTCTGCCCATTCTAGGCCTCCTTTGGTCCATTCGTAAATTAGTCCGAGGGTAAGTAAAACTAAGACTGCTGTAGCCCAGAAGAAGGTGTTGGTGGGGTCATGAAGTTGATCTCCCCAGGGTAGTGGGAGCAGAAGTGCAATCTCCAGGTCGAATAACAAGAACAAGATAGCGATTAGAAAAAACCGCAAAGAGAATGGAAGCCGAGCGGACCCGAGGGGGTCGAAGCCGCATTCGTATGGTGAGAGTTTCTCTGCATCAGGATTTATTTGAGGTAACCAGAAAGATACGGTTGCTAGCACAAGAGAGAGGGCCACTGTAATAGTTAAAATCGTAATAACTAAGTTCATTATCTTTCCTTGGGGTTCAACCAAGACTAGGTGATTGGAAGTCACTCGTACTAGCATTAGATACTAGAAAGATATGAGCCCCACCAGTAAATTGAGACGTAGAGGAATAACCATACTACGTCTACAAAGTGCCAGTACCAGGCGGCAGCTTCAAAGCCGAAGTGATGTTCGGATGTAAAGTGGTATTGGACTTGGCGAAGTAGGCAAACGGCTAAAAATGAGGAGCCAATAATAACGTGTAATCCATGGAATCCTGTGGCTACAAAGAATGTTGAGCCATAGACACCATCCGCAATTGTAAAGGGGGCTTCATAATACTCCATGGCTTGCAGGGCGGTAAAGTAAAGTCCTAATAAAATCGTTAATGTTAGGGATTGGATGGCTTGCTTACGGTCGCCCTCTATTAGGCTGTGGTGGGCCCATGTTACCGTAACCCCGGATGCTAGAAGTACGGCTGTATTCAATAATGGAACTTCAAATGGGTTTAAGGTGATAAGACCCGTTGGTGGCCAACACCCTCCTAGTTCGGGGGTAGGTGTTAGACTTGAATGGTAGAAAGCCCAGAAAAATCCGAGAAAAAAGAATACGTCAGAGGTAATAAACAGAATTATACCATATCGTAGTCCTTTTGGTACGGGGGGTGTGTCGAGCCCTTGAAATGTTCCCTCTCGAACGATGTCTCGCCACCACTGAGATATTGTAAGGAGTAAGAGCACTCGTCCAAGGGTTATAAGTGTGGTGGAGTGGAAATGAAACCAGATCGCTAGGCCGGATGTTATTAATAATGCTCCGATTGCGCCGGTTAGGGGCCATGGGCTTGGATCAACCATATGATATGCGTGTGCTTGGTGGGCCATTAAACGTTCTCTTGGAGATATAAACTAAGAAGAAGTACAAACACATAGGCCTGGATTATTGCGACTGCAACTTCTAATAATGTAAGGAGAAATAAGACGGCAGCCGTAAGAACTGCTACCGTAGGCATCATTGGGAGAAGAACAAATACAGCGGTGGCAATCAGTTGAATAAGAAGGTGACCTGCGGTAAGATTAGCTGTCAATCGGACGCCGAGGGCCAGGGGTCGAATAAAAAGGCTAATTGTTTCAATAATAATAAGTACAGGAATTAAAGGGATGGGAGTGCCTTCTGGTAATAGGTGTCCTAAGGCTACTGTTGGTTGATTACGTATGCCAATAATAACTGTGGCGAGCCATAACGGTACAGCAAATCCCATATTAAGAGATAATTGTGTTGTGGGAGTAAAAGTATATGGTAGAAGTCCAAGCATATTAATGGTAATTAAAAAGATTATTAGGGAGGCTATAAGGAGGGCCCATTTATGGCCCCCTAAATTCAATGGTAATATAAGCTGGCTAGTAAATTGATTTACGAACCACCCTTGGAGTGTGATAAGGCGGTTATTTACCCACCGAGAGGTGGAAGTGGGATATAACACCCATGGGAGAGCAATTGCAATGGCAATCAAAGGGATACCCAAATAGGAGGAGCTTGCAAATTGATCAAAAAAGCTTATTGCCATGGCCAGTCCCAGGGTTCAGTTTTGTGTTCTTCAGAGTCAATATGTGCTGGCTCGTTAGGTGATGTGTGACTTATCACTTTGGTGGGGATGATGGTAAGAAATACCAGCCATGAAAATACTAAAATTGCGAACCAAGGGGCAGGGTTTAATTGAGGCATTTCACTAGAGGTGGTTGGGAGGCACCATTCTTTGGCTTAAAAGGCCAATGCTGAAGCCCAAATTTAGCTTCCTAGTGAGGCGTCTTCTAGTATTAGTGAGGACCAGTTCTCGAAGTGTTCAAGTGGAACTGCTTGCACTACAATAGGTATGAAGCTGTGGTTTGCCCCACAGATCTCAGAACATTGACCATAGAATACCCCGGGTCGGGAGGCAATAAAGGCTGTTTGGTTGAGACGGCCTGGGACTGCGTCTATTTTTACACCAAGGGAGGGGACGGCCCAAGAATGTAATACATCCTCGGCTGAGACAAGTACTCGGATAGGGGACTCTATGGGGACAGCCATTCGGTGGTCTGCTTCAAGAAGTCGAAACTGGCTTGGGTTAAGATCTTGGGTTGGGATTATGTACGAGTCGAAACCTAGATTTTCGTAGTCCGTATATTCGTAGCTCCAATACCACTGGTGTCCCATGGCTTTAATTGTTAGGTGGGGGTCATTAATCTCATCTATAAGATAAAGAATTCGTAGAGAGGGGAGGGCAATTAAGATAAGAATTACGGCTGGTAGCACAGTCCATACGATCTCAATTTCTTGGGAATCTAAGATATATTTGTTTGTGAGCTTTGTTGACACTATTGCAACAATAATATAAAGTACTAAGGTACTAATTAGAAAGACAATTATTAAAGCATGATCATGGAAGTGAAGAAGTTCTTCTATAACGGGTGATGCCGCGTCTTGGAATCCTAATTGTGTGGGATGTGCCATTAAGCCTGAGGCTCAAGACATGCAGGAGTTTAACCTACAATTTCACCTTGACAAGGTGATGTAATTTACGAGTTTACTAATGTCTTAGAAGGAAGTGACAGAGTGGCTATGTGACTGGCTTGAAACCAGTAGATGGGGGTTCAATTCCTCCCTTCCTCGTTAATTTGATTGGACTTGTACAAATGCGGGCTCTTCAAAGGTGTGGTAAGGGGGAGGACATCCGTGAAGCCATTCAACATTTGTTGCGGTTAGTTCTACGGATGAGACCTCCCGTTTAGCAGCGAAGGCTTCCCATAAAATAAAGAGGAACATGATTACCGCTACTAAGGAGATTAAGGATCCAATAGATGATACGGTATTCCAAAGGGTGTAGGCGTCAGGATAATCCGAATATCGTCGTGGCATTCCTGCAAGGCCTAGGAAATGCTGTGGGAAGAATGTAAGATTTACTCCAATAAATATTACCCCAAAGTGAATTTTAGTCCACGTACCATGGAGGGTATAGCCTGTAAATAATGGAAACCAGTGAACGAAAGCTGCTATAATAGCAAATACGGCACCTATTGATAGAACATAATGGAAGTGCGCAACTACGTAGTATGTATCATGTAAGACAATATCTAGGGACGAGTTGGCTAATACAATTCCTGTTAGGCCCCCTACTGTAAAAAGGAAAATAAATCCAAGAGCCCACAGCATTGGTGTTTCCCACTTAATAGAGCCTCCATGGAGGGTAGCTAGCCAGCTAAAAACTTTAACACCTGTTGGGATAGCAATAATTATTGTTGCAGATGTAAAATATGCACGGGTATCCACATCCATGCCAACTGTAAACATGTGATGGGCCCAGACAATAAACCCTAATAGGCCAATGGCCATCATGGCCCATACTATTCCTATATACCCGAAGGGTTCTTTTTTACCTGAGTAATAGGCAACAACATGAGAGATAATTCCAAATCCTGGTAAGATTAAAATATAAACTTCCGGGTGGCCGAAAAACCAGAATAAATGTTGATAAAGAATGGGATCTCCCCCTCCCGCAGGGTCAAAGAATGTGGTATTAAGATTTCGGTCTGTTAGAAGCATTGTGATCCCGGCAGCCAGAACTGGTAAAGATAGTAGAAGTAGAACAGCAGTCACTAGTACGGCCCATACAAATAAGGGGGTTTGATACTGAGAAATGGCTGGGGGTTTCATATTAATTGTTGTTGTAATAAAGTTAATTGCCCCTAAAATGGATGACACACCTGCCAGGTGTAGTGAAAAGATGGTTAAATCTACAGATGCACCTGCATGGGCAAGGTTGCCTGATAGAGGGGGATAAACTGTCCACCCTGTTCCGGCACCAGCCTCTACACCTGACGAGGCAAGTAAAAGCAGGAAGGAAGGGGGAAGAAGCCAAAAACTCATGTTATTTATTCGCGGAAACGCCATATCTGGAGCTCCGATTATCAGGGGCACTAGCCAGTTTCCAAATCCGCCGATTAGGATAGGTATTACTATAAAGAAAATTATTACGAAGGCATGAGCAGTAACAATAACGTTGTAGATCTGGTCATCACCCAGGAGAGACCCTGGTTGACTTAGTTCAGCCCGGATTAAAAGGCTTAAGGCGGTTCCTACTATTCCGGCCCAGGCACCAAATACAAGATAAAGGGTGCCAATGTCTTTGTGGTTGGTAGAGAAGAACCAGCGCGTGATTGCCATAGGTAGGATGGCCGAAGTAGGCGGTGGGTTGTAGCCCCGAAGATAGAGGTTTAAGTCCTCTTCCTGTCAAGCTCCGTGGTGAAGAACACATTGGATTGCAAATCCGAAGACGCAGATTGACGTCTGCCGGGGCTTTCCCGCCTTACCCGGCTAACGGCGGGAAAGGTAGATGAATGCCCGCTGGTTTGGGCACTTAGCTGTTAACTAAGACTTTGTAGGATCGAGGCCTTCTCATCTAGAAAGGCCTTAGCTTAATTAAAGTGTCTGAGTTGCATTCAGAAGATGTGGGATAAAGTCCCGCAGGCCTTAGTCAGGGACTAGAAGATTTTAACTTCTACTTAGAGCTTTGAAGGCTCTTGGTCTAAATTATCCTAAGTCCCTAGGTAACGAGCGCAATAATTGCGGGGGTGACCGGTAGCAACCCTAAAGTAATAACTGTAAACAAGGCAAGGGTAACTGTGGATTGAGTTGTTTGAGTCCGCCATGGTGCTGTGGCATTAGTTGTACTGGGGGAGATGGTAAGGGTTATAGCATAACACAAGCGGAGGTAAAAATATAGGCTTAACAAGGCGGCTAAGGCCATAATTGTTGCTGTAAGTGGAAGTTGTTGCTTTGCCATTTCTTGTAAAATTAACCATTTAGCCATAAACCCGGTTAGAGGTGGGAGTCCCCCTAAGGAGAGGAGGGCAAGGGCTATGGTCGAGACTAAGATTGGGGTTTTTGACCATATGGCTGTGACGGCACTAATATTAGTAGCTGACGTTATCTTTAGTGATAAGAAGGCGGTGGATGTTATAAATACGTACATGGCCAGGGCAAGTAGGGTTAGATGAGGGGCATACTGTGAAATAATAATTATCCAGCCTATGTGTGCGATAGAGGAGTAGGCCAAGATCTTTCGGACCTGGATCTGATTAAGGCCCCCCCATCCGCCAACTAATGTGGAAAGAAGTCCCAACAATGTAAGTATTATGGGGCTAACGCTGGGGGCCACTTGAATAATTAATGCGAGTGGGGCCAGCTTCTGCCAGGTAGACAAAATTAGGCCGGTAAGCAAATCAAGGCCCTGAAGTACTTCCGGCAACCAAAAATGTATAGGGGCAAGTCCGACTTTTAATGCCAGGGCGGCAATGGTTATTGAAGAGGCAATGGGGTGAGATATATCATTAATATTCCACTCGCCAACAAGCCAGGCATTAGTGGTGGCGGCAAACAAAATTATTGCTGCGGCGGTCGCTTGAGTCAAGAAGTATTTTGTGGCTGCTTCAACTGCTCGTGGATGATGCTGCTGGGTCATCAGGGGAATAATCGCGAGAGTATTAACCTCAAGCCCCATCCAGGCCAAGAGCCAGTGTGAACTGGCAAAGGTTAATGTGGTTCCTAGCCCCAAACTGGACAGAAGGATGGTGAGTACATAGGGATTCATTGATAGGGGAGGGATTTTAACCGTCATGTTCGGGGTATGGGCCCGAAAGCTTTATTAGCTGACCTTATCATAGAAAGTGGTGTAGAGGAAGCACCAGGAGTTTTGATCTCCTGAGGATGGGTTCAATTCCCTTCTTTCTAGGAACTGGGGGGACTCTAACCCCCATAAGCCACTCTATCAAAGTGGTCCTTAAAAACTTCAGGCACGGTTCCCTAAGAACTAGAGCTGGGGAGGGAGCCCTGCAAGGGCAATGGGGAGGGCGGTATGCCAAATGACTAGGGCCAAAGTTAGGGGCAGAAAATTTTTCCAGACTAAATGTATCAGTTGGTCATACCGGAACCGCGGGTAAGATGCCCGAACCCAAAGGAATATTACTGAAAGGAGCGCGGCTTTGGTTATTAGGCTGATGGTAGTCAATTCTGGTATAGACGGCACATAAGATGCACCAAGAAAAAGAATGGTTGATAGGGTATTTATTAATAAGATATTAGCATATTCAGCTAAGAAGAACAGGGCGAAGGGTCCACCTGCATACTCTACGTTGAATCCAGAGACTAATTCGGATTCACCTTCTGTTAGATCAAACGGTGCGCGATTTGTCTCGGCCAGCGTAGAGATATACCATATTGCTGCCAAGGGCCAGGCCGGAATCACTAGCCAAACGCTTTCTTGGGTGATGCTAAATATCTGGAGGGTGTAGCCCCCTGAAAAGATAATAATAGATAACAAAATTAACCCAAGGCTCACCTCATACGAAATTGTCTGGGCGACCGCTCGAAGGGCACCAATTAGTGCATACTTTGAATTGGATGCCCATCCTGAGCCTAAAATAGAATATACAGCCAGGCTGGATAGAGCCAGGACAAACAAAATCCCTAAATTCAAGTCTGCTACTGGCTGAGGTATGGGTATGGGTGCCCACAGTATTATGGCAAGTGTTAGTGCGAGGATTGGGGTGGCTAAAAACAAAAAGGGGGAGGATGTAGATGGGCGGACGGGCTCCTTAATAAATAGCTTAACCCCATCTGCAATTGGTTGAAGAAGTCCGTAGGGCCCCACAATGTTTGGTCCCTTTCGTAGTTGTATGTAGCCCAGAACCTTACGCTCAAGAAGTGTGAGGAAGGCCACTGCTAACAGGACGGGGGCAATGTACGCGAGCGGGTTGACTAAATGCGTTAATAGAGTGTTTAGCATAACTAAGAAGAGGATTTGAACCCCTGGCTCAAAGGGCTTAGGCCTTTTGCAATTACCATGCTCTGCCATCTTAGTGAGGCCTTATTTTGGCCTGCATTTGAGTCCACCCTTTACTTAATTTAGTTGTCTTCATTATTTAGGGGCAAGGCGTGCCTTTAGCATAGGCCTCTTTTTTCCGGTCCTTTCGTACTAGGAAAAATGACATTACAGATAGAAACTGACCTGGATTGCTCCGGTTTGAACTCAGATCAAGTAGGACTGAATCTCGTGAACAAACGAACCCTTAATAGCGGCTGCACCATTAGGATGTCCTGATCCCAAACATCGAGTCGTAAACCCTCTCGTCGATATGGACTCTCGGAGAGGATTGCGCTGTTATCCCTAGGGTAACTTGGTTCGTTGATCGGTTCTGACAACCGGATCATATTTGGTCAAAATTTCTGTGACTTAGAAGTGTTATTCTTGGTTCTAGGGTTTATCCCAGTCCACTTGGAGGATTATTTGTTCTCCATGGTCGCCCCAACCGAAGGTAAAATTCCAATCTCTATTAGGTTTACACTTGCTTAACAAGTTGCTTAACGTAGGTGAATTTGTACCTTAAGCTCCAAAGGGTCTTCTCGTCTTGTATTTATATACCCGCTTCTGCACGGGTAGATCAATTTCACTGACCTGAAAAGGGAGACAGTTAAGCCCTCGTTTAGCCATTCATACAGGTCTTCATTTAAAAGACAAGTGATTGCGCTACCTTTGCACGGTCAAAATACCGCGGCCGTTAAACTTGTAGTCACCGGGCAGGCTGGACCTCCTATACGTAGGGGTTTGCAGGAGGCGATGTTTTTGGTAAACAGGCGAGGCTTGTGCTTGCCGAGTTCCTTCCTTTTCTTTTAGTCTTTCCTTGATAGCACTCCAGTGTGGGTTTAACGATGTTAATACTGTGTTATTTTCTTGAATTCTTTAGTGAACACATTACCCTCTTTTAGTGGGTTCGTTAACTTCCAGCGGCTTGTCCGATCTGGCTTACACTTGTGCTAGGAGAGGGTCATGCCCTCTTATTACTCATTCTAGCATGGTCTCTTCCATGGTGGCATGGAATGGCCTAATACTTCTAGGGGAATTGGGCTATTTATCAGTATAATAAACCGTATATCGTTTGAGCTTTAACGCTTTCTATTCAGGTGGCTGCTTTTAGGCCCACTGGAACGACTAGTTTTATAAAATGTGACTCTTATCCACCTATTTAAGGTTGTGTCCTTTATTAAAGGGGCTGTACCCCCTTTAACTAACTCTCGTATTTCTCTTTTATGCTTACTCAGATATTTCCCAGTTGGCTAAAGGGGTACGAGGCTGAACTTCTATTCATTTCCTAGGCAACCAGCTATCACCAAGTTCGGTAGGTTTATCACCTCTACCCGGGGCTCTTCCCACTCTTTTGCCACAGAGACGGGTTCGCCCAAATAGGCTGTCCCGGGGTAGCTCACTTGGTTTCGGGATTTCAAACTAAAGGTCACTTTGCTTGTGTGGTGCTGGCTAAATCATGATGCAAAAGGTACGAGGGTTAGGCTCTGCTTTTTCGTGCTTGAATGGATTATTTCATTACTCTTTCAGCTTTCCCTTGCGGTACTTTCTCTATCGCTTAAAATTACCTTTTCCGTCTCCCGTACTAAGGTGGAAAAATGATTTAATTGTTTGGTTTAATTAATGTTAAACTATTTATGGTGTTAAGTTAATTTTAGTGGTTAAGCTAGCTGTTTGGCTCAGGGTGATCCAATTTGCATGGATGTCTTCTCGGTGTAAGTGAGATGCTTAACTGCCTCAGCCACACCCTGGGTTTGATCCAAGTGCACCTTCCGGTACACTTACCATGTTACGACTTGCCTCCCCTTGTCGGTGCTTGGCTGTTATATACGGTTGCTGCTATGTGACAGGGGAGAGTGACGGGCGGTGTGTACGCGCCTCAGAGCCGGGTTCAAAAGGACACTCTATTTCCTTTTTACTACTAAATCCTCCTTCAAGTGTGTTTTCAGGGCACTATCCGTAAGTATTCTATAATAGAAAATGTAGCCCATTTCTTCCCATCTCGTACGCTACACCTCGACCTGACGTTTTGGACTATGTCCATTTAGCTTACTGTTTATCCTTCACAGGGTAAGCTGACGACGGCGGTATATAGGCGGGGGTGACTAGAGGTGGTGAGGTTGAACGGGGGGTATCGGTTCTAGAACAGGCTCCTCTAGGGGGGTCTGAGGCACCGCCAAGTCCTTTGGGTTTTAAGCTAACGCTTGTAGTACCCTGGCGGACGTTTATTGTATAGTAACGTCTAGGTTTACGGTTGAGCATAGTGGGGTATCTAATCCCAGTTTGTTTCTCAGTTTTCGTGGAGTCAGGCGGACTGTATTAAAGCTACTTTCGCTTATGGGCTTCGGACACTCAGGAGCGTATGACGGCCAAGAGGCCCATCGGCTTTATTTTTGTCTCCCCTAACCACCCTTTACGCCGTGGCTATTAACTAGGGCCTCTCGTATAACCGCGGTGGCTGGCACGAGTTTTACCGGCCCTCTTAACACTAACTAAGTCAAGTTTTCACTTATGGCTTAATATTTATCACTGCTGAATTCCCATGGGGGTGTGGCGTGGCAAGGCGTTTTGGGCTAAATGTTAGTGCCTGATACCTGCTCCTCGTCCCCGGGCAGGGGATTAAGGGCATCCTCACAGGGGCGCGGATACTTGCATGTGTAAGTTGTGTTAAAGCTAACAGTAAAGTCAGGACCAAGCCTTTGTGCATGCGGAGCTTTCTAGGGCCCGTCTTAGCATCTTCAGTGCTATGCTTTATTTTAAGCTACGCTAGC